TCTCTGCAAGCAAAACCGCCTACCCTTTCTTTGTTGTACGGAGCTTACGCGGTGGTTGGAACAAAGACACATTTATTTGTGAATTTCAATGTGGCAGAAAAAAGCACATATCTACACGGCTTTATCACTAGTTCAAGTCACACACTCCCATAATCCATTTTCTCTTAGGAAAATTCCCGTCAACTAGTCATGTCAAATAAATAATACAATTTTGTTTTGTAAAGTTGAAGGAAAATATCCAAATACATGTCTTATTCTTTTCAATAATCCATATTTATAGCAATGAAATACTCTTCTCCCCCAAGTGATCAATGATTGATTACAACTATCTATGATTTATATCCTTTATTTATAAAGGACCGGAAATACCTTGCTTACGGATCATTAAGAAATGCATTAACATAAATACGGCAGTAAGAAGAGGTAATACAAAAGTGTGTAAACTATAAAAACGAGTCAAAGTGGATTGGCCCACACTAGCACTTCCTCGCAATAACTCTACCAAAGGGGATCCTATTACAGGAATAGCTTCCGGTACACCCGTTACTATTTTTACTGCCCAATAGCCAATTTGGTCCCAAGGTAAGGAATAACCGGTTACGCCAAAAGAGGCGGTCAAGACAGCAAGAACCACGCCTGTAATCCAAGTCAATTCACGGGGTTTTTTAAAGCCACCGGTGAGATACACACGGAATACGTGCAGAATCATCATTAGGACCATCATACTTGCCGACCATCGATGAACTGATCGGATTAACCAACCAAAATTGGCTTCAGTCATTATGTATTGAACAGAAGCAAAAGCCTCAGTAACGGTTGGCCGATAGTAAAAAGTCATAGCAAACCCCGTAGCCACTTGTACTAAAAAACAAGTAAGCGTTATTCCCCCTAAACAATAAAATATGTTTACATGAGGAGGAACGTATTTACTAGTTATATCATCTGCAATCGCCTGAATCTCAAGACGTTCTTCGAACCAATCATAGACTTTATTGAGATAGGTAACCCAAGGGGACTCCCCCTCCACGAACCGTAAATGAGACTTTCATCTCGTACAGCTCAAACAGAAAGACCAAAATACTGGTGGAAACAAATATGTGTAATAGTAAAGAAACGTCTTAATCCTATGATTCAATCTTCTCAGAAGATATAAAAGAACAAAAAAAAATCCGAAAACTATTCTTGAAACTCTTTTTTGTGGTTATAATGCCAAAATATCAAGTTGGCGCATTCGTCTTGATGTTGATCGTCACAGGCCTCTTGAATCTTCTATTTACCTATTTACTTTCTTTGATTTATTATTTTTGTTTGTAATATGGGTTTACTTTCTTTTTTAGTGCTTGATAGGAATTCTCTTGTTAAGACCCCATGAACCGATTGAAACCCCAGATTCATACTAGAACCGCGATGATTCGATAAAACCTTCAAGCTAAGTCCAACAATTCTCTGAGTAAGAACCATTGTATCATCACTTATTCAATGAATAGGAATAGATATAATAACAAAAAAAAACACACTTGCCCTGTGATCAAAATAAGCATGAAGAGGAGTTTGAAAGATTTTTTGGAGTCCGGCCGCGAGGTCTGAATATTAAGTATGAATCATAGTTCTAATACTTCGTAATCTATTTCATATATTTCGTGCTCCAGATACTAGAATGAATATCTGACGAGGGAAAGCATCTCTATCAAGATGACAGACTTGTTCTCTGTACTATCAATAGGATCAATTCTAACAAATCACACACTCATATTCCGCAAATACAGAAACAAAAAAATTCCGCGGTCGAACTGCCAAAACGGACCCAAAATACAAGCCTAAACGCTTTTCTTTAGAGTGAAAAGCAAAACAAAGCTAGGACTTAGTGATTCTGAGAAATCTAATTCATTGAAATTCCGTCTAGTAAAACGGAAGAATTATAAATCTCTAAAATAATAGATAGAAATATTGCAAATAAGGCCATTGCGACTCCCATCAATGGAGTAGTTCCCCATCCAGGAGCTACTTTACCATATTCCGAATTCAATGGTTTCAACAACCCCCCTACACCAGTTCGTTTTGGACGAGATCTAGAACTACCCTCAACGCTTTGTGTAACCATAAATCCTATTTTGTATTCATTGAGATCTGTTGACTTTGTATAGAATTTCATTGTAAATAAGTAATCTTATCTCATAGATCCATTGTGATCTTGAAATTCTATAATAATGGAAATAGCAACCCTAGTTGCCATCTTTATATCTGGTTTACTTGTAAGTTTTACTGGGTATGCCTTATATACTGCTTTTGGGCAACCTTCTCAACAACTAAGAGATCCATTCGAGGAACACGGGGACTAGTTGAAGTAATGAGCCTCCCAATATTGGGAGGCTCATTACTTCAAGCGAGATAATGAAAAATCATTTCATCTTTTTAGTTGGAACTTTAGGTGGTTCTCGAAAAAAGATAGCGAAAAAAATTATACCTAGAGTCGAGACTAAGAGGAATGTATAAACCAATGCTTCCATAGATTTGATTGTGGTTTACAATTATAGCTTCCGTACCTGTTTATTTGGAGCCATCTCCTGGATTAAAGAAGGAGCAAGACTCAAAGACAAGTCGGCGATTAAGATCAAAATGTCTCCGGTAACCCCATGTCAAAAAAAAAAAATAGATAAGGGAGCAATCTTGTATCAAACTACTTGTCTTTTTGTAGTTGGATCCCCTAGTTTTTGGAATGCTCCAAATTCTACTTGAGCGTCCAAATCTGGATCAATACCAGCAAAAACATCTCTGAACAGGGTTCTAGCGCCGTGCCAAATGTGCCCAAAGAAGAAGAGTAGAGCAAATGAAGCGTGTCCAAAAGTAAACCAACCCCTTGGACTACTACGAAAAACACCATCGGATTTCAAAGTAGCACGATCTAATTCAAAGATTTCACCCAATTGAGCACGTCTAGCATATTTTTTAACAGTAGCGGGATCACTATAACTGACGCCGTTGAGTTCACCGCCATAGAACTCAACAGTTACACCTACTTGCTCGACACTATACTTCGATTCCGCCCTTCGAAAAGGAACATCGGCTCTAACAATCCCGTCACTGTCTACCAAAACAACTGGAAATGTTTCAAAAAAAGTAGGCATACGACGCACAAAAAGTTCACGGCCTTCTTTATCTCTAAAGACAGGATGTCCTAACCACCCAACAGCGATTCCATCCCCGTTATCCATCGAGCCCGCTCTGAACAATCCCCCTTTTGCCGGATTATTCCCAATGTAATCATAAAAAGCTAATTTTTCAGGAATTTTAGACCAAGCTTCGGATAAACTTTGATTCTCGGCTAGCCCAGCAACAACTCTTCGATATATTTCTTGCTGGAAATATCCCTGATCCCATTGATAACGAGTGGGACCAAATAATTCAATCGGAGTAGTCGCTGAACCATACCACATAGTTCCAGCAACAACAAAAGCCGCAAAAAAGACAGCAGCAATACTACTGGAAAGGACGGTTTCAATATTTCCCATACGCAATCCTTTGTATAGACGTTGTGGCGGACGGACACTAAGATGAAATAGTCCCGCTAATATGCCCAATGTCCCTGCTGCAATATGATGAGAGGCTATTCCTCCCGGAGCAAAAGGATCAAAACCTTCCACACCCCACGCTGGATTTACAGATTGGACCTTTCCGGTTAGTCCATAAGGATCGGACACCCAGATTCCAGGACCGTACAATCCTGTTACATGGAATGCGCCAAACCCAAAGCAAGCCACTCCTGAGAGAAATAAATGAATTCCGAAGATTTTAGGCAAATCCAAAGAAGGTTTTCCTGTACGTTCATCAGTAAATATTTCTAGATCCCAATACACCCAATGCCAAATAGCTGCCAAGAAGCACAATCCAGAAAACACAATATGTGCCCCGGCCACACCTTCGTAACTCCAAATACCCGGATTCGTTATAGTCCCGCCTGTGATAGTCCAACCGCCCCATGAATCGGTTATTCCTAAACGAGTCATAAAGGGTATAACGAACATACCTTGTCTCCACATTGGGTCGAGAACAGGGTCAGAGGGATCAAAAACTGCTAATTCATATAGAGCCATCGAACCAGCCCAACCAGCAACCAGAGCCGTGTGCATTATATGGACAGCCAGCAAACGACCGGGATCATTCAATACGACGGTATGAACACGATACCAAGGCAAACCCATGGAAAATACCCCTTGTATCAACAAAAAATAGACACTATGTAACTTTATTGCATTGGAAAACTATACTATGGACCTCTCCCTTTCAGTGCATTATCTGAGAGAAAGGATTAATCTTTGTTCCAGTCTTTTAGTAATGTAGTAATAATAAAGGAACAATTCTAATTCTGTTCGTAGGAACAAAGAGAAGCAAATCTATTTTATACCCGATAAGTACCAATACGCAAGGGGGGATTGATATCATTTTATATGGTCGTATTCCTTTATCTTTCAAAGTGCCTCAATTTCTGTTATTTTATTCATTCTGTCTTCCTTGAGTTTATTTATAAATTTATCTAATTTATGGCTAAAATAGAGAAGAAAAGACAATATTATTAAAAAAAACCATTATTACGATTCCACATCAAAGTGAGATATAGTACTTAATTTTTTCTTTCATTTTATGCCTATTGGTGTTCCAAGAATACCCTTTCGAAATCCTGGGGAAAACGCTTCATCCTGGGTTGACATATAGTGCGACTTGTCAGATATAGTGGGTCATATGGTATTTCCCCGTTTTCTCCCCCGATTGAGATATCCTTCAGCTTCGCCCAAAAAGGATTGATCGAATCATCAAAACTTTGGAGCGTGAAGTGCAATGAAATAAAATAAGATTTTTTTGTTGAGAGGTATCCAGATTAATATTATCGATTAGAATAAAATTTATGGTTGGCTTATTTGTTTGGACTAATAAAAAAACGCGGTATCCAGGCTCCGTTTAGAAAAAACCCAATTGGTAATAGATTATCTATGATTACTATTTGTATCATATTTGACTTTTTTTATTAAATTAAAGTAAATTAAAGTAATTTCCAACTGTTAATCAAAATTACGTGACTAATATAATAAATACGTCGAATATTTAACGGAAGACATGAAATGAATTGAAAAAAAAAAAGAAGTCTTCGCAAAAAGACGTGGTAGTGGGGGCTTTTGCTCTATATGTGCAAATAAAAATCGGGTGGATCTTTACTCGGAGTAGAGCATAAACCTAAAAGAATTGAAGAGGACCATTCAGGAACAAGAGAATGACATCGTGATTTAGATTGAATCTCGATGAAACAATACATCAAAAAGAAGTTAGTTCGAAAAGTTTAGTAAATGCCCCTTTTTTTAGGTAAACAGGCCAAAACTTATTTTTATTGAAAAATGGAAGAAAAATTTCTTCGTTAGAATAGAAAATTAGAAAGAGCCTCTTAGGAAAAAAGAAGGAAAGCTAGGATCTATACATTGATTCTTCTTTGTTTTCGCGATTTTTGTTGAACCGTATGCATCAAAGGATGCATGTACGGTTCCTAAAGGATCGAATTTTATCCTAATCAACCGACTTTATCGAGAAAGATTACTTTTTTTAGGCCAAATAATTAATACCCATCTCGCGAATCAACTTATTGCTCTTATATTATATCTAACTATGGAGAGTGATACCAAAGATCTTTATTTGTTTATCAACTCTCCAGGCGGATGGGTAATACCTGGAATAGCTCTTTATGATACTATGCAATTTGTGCGACCAGATGTACAGACAATATGCCTGGGATTAGCCGCTTCAATGGGATCTTTTATCCTGGTCGGAGGAAAAATTACCAAACGTTTAGCATTCCCTCACGCTTGGCGCCAATGAGTTTTTTTTTTGAGATAAAAAAGACTATGCCTTCACCATATAAAATTTTTTTCAGTAATAATAGCATGGCACTTCGAATTCGATAGAAACAAAATTGTATTGCTTTTTCAAAAACAATTCAAAAATCATTAAATTATATATCGAAAGAGTAGTATGAAAAAAGGTATTGCCGATTTTTTATTATTTATCGGAGGCCTGTTTCAGTGTCACAAACCTTATTTTTTTTTTCACACCCAAAGAAAGACTGTTTTGGCTATGTTCGGAAAGAAAAGAATACCAAAAAAAGAAACTTTGGGATTGCTGAATCACAAATGAAAAAAAATATATATAAAGATATAAAGCAACGGAACCGTCATAGTATTTTTTTTAATTCCAAAAAAAAAAGGAAGGGCGGTTATTAGATCATTTACCGATCTGGGTCTGATAGACTCTATATTTTCTGATTTTTTTTTTCTTTGATGGAAGGTAAAAGTCAATTCTATTAAAGAGCCGTATGCAATGTGCAAACCATGCATGTACGGTTGGTCAATTCTATCGTTTTTTATTTATTTTTTTTCTTTCTTTTTATCTTCTACTGCCTTAATCATGAAAGATCGAATAACCATTTATTATGTTCTATCATCAGGGTAATGATCCATCAGCCTTTTAGTGCTTTTTTTATGGCACAAGTAGGAGAATTTGTCCTGGAAGCGGAAGAACTGCTGAAGCTCCGCGAAACCATCACAAGGGTTTATGTACAAAGAACGGGCAAACCCTTATGGATGGTATCCGAAGACATGGAAAGGGATGCTTTTATGTCAGCAACAGAAGCCCAAGCCCATGGAATTGTTGATCGTGTAGCGGTTGAAAAATAGCAAAGATTTCACATAAATCACATTTAAAATCAAATTTTGAAATTTTAAGATTTAACAGTTAAATAGTTAATATTTAGTATATTAAATTTAGGAAAATTTATATTTATAAAAATATATTAAAAGAAATCATAATCATCCGGTTAGGATCAATCTAAACCATCCCCTTTCGATATAGGATTCAGATACGATTTCCATGCCAACTCTTAAACAACTTATTAGGAATACAAGGCAGCCAATAAAAAATGTCACGAAATCCCCCGCTCTTAGGGGATGTCCTCAGCGCCGAGGAACATGTATTCGGGTGTATGTGCGACTCGTTCAGATCCTGGGCTGGGACAAAAGAAAAAAATTACAGTATCAGTGATCGATACAGTACCAACGAATAGGATAGAATGGAGTTCCTCCATTCACGATCTAAAAAAAAGATCTACCATATCTTGTTATTGTGTATATTGTGGACTAAATTTTTGGTTTCCATTGGGACAAACATGTGCACCCCTTAATTTTTCAATTTAAGATGAAAAGAATTACCCATTGGTAACAACTGATTATCCAGGGAAATTCTTTTTGATTTAAAAAGCAGAAAAATTCTGCCCAGACTCTTGCAAGAACGGACTCAGAGGGTCAGCTACCCAACAAATCTTCATAATTAAATACCGTTACTGTATTGGGTGGATCTCCTTGTGAAAGGTCTATTACTGGATAATCCCATGGGTAGAGTCAAAGAGTGTGAACTGTACAAGTTAATATATTGATTAAATGAAGAACGAAGAAAGGGGCTCCGGTGTATAGAGAAGGCCTTACCGTTTAATTTAAGAAGTAACCATATAAACGATGGAACCCACCATTTCTTTATCCATTTATATTTACTGTGCTTTTTTTTCGAGGCATTGATAAAATGCCTCGAAAAAAAATAGTGGTTGGGAAGGTTATTGTAGCAAAAGCCATTGGAGTTTTTACTTATACATTGGGAGAACCCGCTTTGTTAATTAATAGGCTAGTAAAGAAAATAAAGAGTAACTGAAAGCAAGCAAATTGATCAGTTATTCCTCAAAGTTTCATTTATTCAATGACCAGAATTAGACGAGGATATATAGCTCGGAACCGTAGAACAAAAATTCGTTTATTTGCCTCAAGCTTTCGGGGGGCTCGTTCAAGACTTACTCGAACTATTACTCAACAGAAAATACGAGCTTTGGTTTCGGCTCATCGGGATAGAGATAGGCAAAAGAGAGATTTTCGTCGTTTGTGGATCACGCGAATAAATGCAGTAATTCGCGAGAGGTGGGTATCCTATAGTTATAGTATATTAATGTACAGTCTGTACAAGAGGCAGTTGCTTCTTAATCGTAAAATACTTGCGCAAATGGCTATATTAAATAAAAAAAGTCTTTATATGATTTCCAATGAAATAAAAAAATAAGGCAATTGGAACGAATCGCTCGAGATGCTTTAAATGGAGTTCCCTGAATAATGAACTCCGGGAAGGTAGAGTAGAAATTTGTATTATAGAATAGGATAGGATACAGTCGTTAAAATGAGCAAACACGTTCAATAAAAAAAGATTGATTCCTTGTTCTTACCCAATTCAATTCGTTTTTTTCTTACAACCTGTATTTTAAACAAAAAAGAAATCCTTATTTGAATTCGGATTGGGAGTTTGATTCTATTGAAGAGTAAGCCTATTGATTTGATTTCGGGTTCTAAAACCAGCAGTTCTAGCAGTCGACTCGCCTTTTTCAAATTGTTTTTCATTATTAAGAAACGGTAACAAAGATAAAATACGAGCTTGTTTGATAGCAATAGTAATTAATCGTTGTTGTTTTAAGGTCAATCGATTTACCCGTCTAGATAATATTTTTCCTTGTTCACTAATAAATCGACTAATTAAACTCATGTTTCTATAAGAAATTCGATCCCCCGATTTGATCGGGGGCAAACGCCTACGCAAAGAACGCTTGGATTTATGAAAAAGTCGCTTGAATTTATGCATGTTTTGTTTATTCCTTATCCAAAAAATCCTATTTCGTTTGATCAAATCTAAAATGATTTAGAATTAAGAAATAGAATTTTTTTTTAGAGATTCTATATATTCTATGCTATTAATATATCAAGTTTTTAATATATGGTATATTAATTACGTGTTATTAACTATCTAAGATATAGTTAATATCTCTTTTTTCAGATTCCTTGAAGGAGTGACACGCAGGTGATCGATTCTATCTATTTCTTTATCTCCCCGTGAATCTTATGTTTGTAACAATAGGGACAGAATTTTCTCAATTCCAATCGACCAGGTGTATTGTGTCGATTTTTTTGAGTAATATATCTGGAAATGCCTCTTGATTTCTTATTAACACTAAGACCCGTTCGAACACACCCGGTGCATTCCAAAATAACTCTTACTCGGGCATCCTTACCCCTGGCCATGAACCCCCTTTTTGGTTTTCTATTCACTTAACTGTTCTATTTTTCGATCCGAATCGAAGAAAAAGAAAGGAAAGAAAAAAATGGAAGTTGCGAGCTTGAAATCCAATTCCAATTTATGAAAGATTTCGTTGCAATCAATATATTAATAATAAGTAATACAATGGGTTTAATTATTCTAAATAGTTCCTATTTAGATTGAGAATTGAAGTAGAGTATTTCATTTAATAAGTGTATCTTTATGATACTGTTGCCATAGCCACATTTCCCTTTTCGTTATCACTATTTAGGCCTGGGGCGAGTTCCGTCTTTTACTGAGGTTGACTAAAATTTTATTCTTTCTCTTTTCGAACTTATTCTAATTTTTTCTAATAATATCTAATATTAAATATAATAATAATAACAAATAAATATAATAAAAATAGAATAATAAAACAACAAAGAAAAGAAAGAGTAGGGAGGGGAGAAGTACTAGTCACAGATATTGCGTTCTATCTCTAATCTTCTTCAATCCCTCCTCTGCCAACAGTTAGACCAATAAAATAACTAGAATGAAAAAAAAGGGAATGTCAACGCATCTGGGAAAAAACGATTAATCTCTATCAATAGACCTGCTAAAGACCCAAACCATAAAGTACTTAGTACCGGTGCCGCGGAGAGATATGTTTTTAGATCTCGCATTTTAAAACCTCCTGCTTTATTGTAATACATAAACAAAATAGCTATATGATCAGATGTATATGTAACTAGGAACCACCTGTATTTGGACATGGACTCCCTAATTTCAATGGAAATGTACAAGGATTTAGTAGCTAAGATTTTCCTCGTCTTTTCTAAAATCTTAAAAAAAAAAGAAGGTC